ATTCTACATCTATTCCTAATAAAAGCCAAGACTCGCTTGGTGGAACGGCAAACACGGCAGACTCAAAATCTGTTTCTAATGGAATATCGGTTCGAATCCGATAGCGAGTATCTCATTCATAAATAGGGGCGGATATAACTTAGGGGTTAAAGTTGCAGATTGTGGCTCTGAAAACACGGGTTCGAATCCCGTTATTCGCCGAAAGAATTAAATATTTTGTCACAAAATATATATTTAATTTTGCCTGCGGCTCTCATCCGTTAGCTTTAATATTTATGCGAAAAAAAGATATATTTGCGCAAAAAAATATATCTTTTTTTCGTAGACCATACTCTAAAGTTTTTCGTGAAATTGCGGAGGATTGCTTGTCAAGAAGAGGCAGAGAGCTTAGAGGCTGCGATCGGGTCGCCGCCTTTCGGACTGAAAGGCTTTAGCCCTTTGTTTTGTCGGACAGTATTTCAATATTGTGGTGTCCGACAAAACGAAGTCCGTCCCCTTGGGGCCCTGCCGATGAAGTGCTAGAAACATGCAGAGCGAAAAAAATATTTTTCTTCGTTCGCGTAGCGCCAGGCTACCATAAAGACTAGATTAATGATACAAGGCGCTGAGAAAAACAGTGGCCCCAATTATGCTGTAGTGAATTCATTTATATAAATTTTATAAATTAAACCGCCGCCCGAAGCGGCTCATGGTAAGACACGGATAGTACCTTGTACAACTATGTATCGTCTCAGCCACCGAAAAATCAGCCCATTGTTATCCCAGACTAGGACTTGAGCCCTGCCTAACTAAGCGCTACCTCACCAGCTAATTCGGGGAAGGATACTTCTTTGCCTTTACAGGCACTAGGTGCTTCTTTGGCTCTGCGGGTTCTCGGGCTGGCTCTACGATTAACTTCGCCGAAATTGCTGAGAAAGAAGAGATCTTCCAGGACCTGGTGTTTCATGTACCCAGAAAGCTTTTCGTCATGAACTAAGCGACCAAGCTCTGCCAATCAAGCCTACGGGCCCGATTGTCAAAGTGAGGCCCCGTTACTTGGTTATTCCCCGTCGACCAAGTAGCCCTATTAGATCTTCATCTCTCTTTCATATAACGAATAGAGCGTCAAATGGGTGTGACGTTAAACATTTAAACATTGCGCTCGAAAATCATCAACCATGTTTGTTAATGGATCACTTCTGTCCGTTGGCTTGTTCAACCAAAAACAAAAAACATGCGCCGGGTAACAACATGAGACCAAGAAGTTGTTGAAATACCGATGTTGTTTCTAAACCAGTCGCTTCTTCCATATCCATATGATTGAAAACAGTGGCTCCTGCGTCTTGTCCATATAATAAAACTAAATTTTGGCTGTAGGAGGCTGGGGGTAGCAGCAATTGTGCCCATGTATTGTTTGGTGCTTTTTCAGTCAAGTACAAGATGCAAGTAGGACCTGCGCTAGAAGCAAGCTGTGCAATCCAATGGCCCCGATTGTTCGGCAGAATATTTTTTCTTTTTCCTTTCCCTTTCGGTTTAAATAAAGTTTTACCTTTAATGGTACACAATATATTCTTGATTTGTCGCCATTGTCGGCTTGTCAAGCCACTACAATGAAATAAAAGAATATATGGATATTGTTTTTCGATCTCTTGGGCCCGCCGAAGGGCACTCGACCTTAGGGAGAGGGCTTTTTTTCGTAGAAATTTTCGTTGCATAAGGCCATTTAAATTTTTTTTTCGAAACGACTATTACAACGCGCACAACAGGTATGGCCTTTGGGTCACTGATGAACAAAGTGGACAAGAGGTGCTTACCTTATGATTGTGATATTGGATGGGCAGAGGTACGAGCCTGAAGCAAAAATATAGGTCAGTTTTTTTTCAAAGATAAAAACGTTCCAATCATCCTTATTCGTAATGAATAGCCCAAATATAAAATGAGGTGTCGACAGCCGATAACAATTCGATCAACGATCTACGATGGTTGACGACAGGGGAGACAGAACATTTTAATATCGTGTGCTTGAGTTGCGAAGGAATGAAACTGCACAGAGGGGGGAAGCGATCAAGCAGTCATGCTGCTTGATTGGCGAAGGAATAATCTACGTGGAGTCATAACGCGAGGCGCGCTCGATTCAGAAATCATATTATAAGCTGCGAGGATTATTATCTCCGCGAAGGGGGTACGAGCCTCCTGGTTTAGCACTGACCGGGGCGACCGGTCCTGCCCGCGCGATAAAAGTACAAGTTCAGGATGTACTAGGGCATTTCACTTAGCCGGGTTCGGCAACGGAGACCTTATGGAAAAAGCTCCGGGATTTCGCTCATCCCGAAAAGGATGACCGAATAGCAGGAGGCAAGCCGGCTCCTGTGTTTGAAGATGGGGATCCGTACTGGCGAATCGGAGTTCCGGCACTCCACCGAATGGCTAACCCCGGGCCGTTTAACCTCCTTCGTTTTGCGGCGCGCGCGAACGTACGCTGTTCACTATACGCCTTTCGAGGATGGTGCGCGACGAGGAGTCGGCCCCCTAACCTTATCATGGAAGAGATAGAGCTAATGTAGTGGCTCATATCACTGTGAAAAGGGGGGACTGAACGACATCTCCTTTTTACAGGGCGTCCACTGGATTAGACAAGCCGCACGGGTAAAGAACGGTGAGACCCTCTAAATAAAGCCAGAGACGCACACGTAGTGGCTATGGATGCATTTACCGTACGAAGTGGGGGGGGGGGGACCCCGCCTAACTGAAAGGGACCTAGCAATAGAAAAGCGCGTGATAAGTGGGGAAGGGCCTATGTACTTACTAACCGCTCCCCGTTTGGCAAGTCCAACTTTGACGCAGTCTATCAGGCAATCTTCCAAGGTATGCCTCTCCGGATTCGACGAAGAAGCTCCGAAGAAGGTCAGGTTAGGGAGCTGTGTGATGGGCGGCCACTATCCCGTACGGGTCGGAGAGCAGTAGCCCGGCTCATCGGTGAGCGAGGTAAACCTACCGTCGTACAGGGTCTTTCTCTCGGGTCATTCATCTCCGATAGAATAGAATCATTCAGTTATGAACTAGCGGCGTGGGAAGAGATAACCAGACTACCCGCCGGGTGCAGCTCATTTCTTATATCGATCGAAACAAATATCGAAGTCATGATGGACTTATGCGAGCGTCTTTTCCCGTATTTTTCTACTTACCAAAAATTCTGTAAAGCACGATCGAGTGTTAGCTCTGAAGAATTATAACTCAACATTATACGCAACATCTGTGCTTAATAGGGTGGGTCGCCCACCACTCGAGAGAAAAGTGCGTAGAAAGCTTCTCAAGCAAACTAACTTTGCCTGTTTTCTAGACCGAAGTACGGAGTGCGGACAAATCCCGGGGGAAAGATCATATAAGTAGTAAGGAACTACTGGATGGGGCCCTCGAACGAAAAATTAACCATGAGACGGGTAAAGCATGAGCCTGCGAGAGTTGTTTAAATACCGATGTAGCTCTAGCTGCTTTTAGTATATACATATGATTGATTATAAATTATAGTTATTTTCCGTACAATAAAAGAAATTAGTAACTGAAAACCTTTTTTGCTAGCCTCCGGAACAACTTTTTTGTCTGACAAAAAAGGGTATGTTTGGACTTCGTCCGAAATAAGAAAATGCAGAGCGCGAAGTGATCAACCGTTCCCTAATGTGCCAGTGGCGCTACGTGGAGTGATTTTATTCTTGTGTAAGGTTGATTTATGGGCTTTTTGGAGTATAGCCAAGTGGTAAGGCATCGGCCTTTGATGCCGAGAAACAAAGGTTCGAATCCTTTTACTCCAGGCCGCCCCGTTTGACGAAAGCAGAAAGATTTTTGCTTGGTTGAAGGCCGATGGGGCATAAGGCCAGGCTGGCGCTCGGACCAAGAAAATTTTTTTTATTTCGCCTTTTTGCTATCACTCCAGAAAAGAGCTTGCGTCCTTTCTTAGCGTCTCTCATCTCATACGAGGTGGTCTCCTTGGAATTATCATAACCGAGTGTAGAACCCGCCGCCATCTGGTTTATGTCGGGAGAGTAATAGATCTATCTAATGCTGCTCTCTCTATATAAGATTGGACACCTCATCGATATCAAAATTCTACAGCGAAATTTAGTGCACAGAATTCTCGAAAAACGGGCATGATTCCGCACCGGCGACCTATGTCCCTATGTCCCAAGGATATAATATAGGATACAGGATCTTTGTTTGCGCGACCCACATAAATGGAAATATCCGCTGTATCTGTAATTTTCTCCCGAGCAGCAGGCTCCTTCTACGCATGTGGTAGATATATATACCGGGGTCCCAGGTAAAACAAAATCTATAATAAAATCGTTCTCGCAATACCAGGTTATTCGTAGATTCATCTATTCAGATACATTTTTTTTTTCAACACAGCCAAATCCACAGTATTGAGAAACAAAAATAACCACAAGAAATTTTTAATTCCAATCCAATCTGTAAAAGGTGAGCTTACGGAAAAGACTGAGCGAGCCTCCCAACGAAGCCATAACAAACCCTATCCAAATACGGAAAATAAAAGGGAGCTTAATTACTGTCGTATACCAGCCTGTTTCAAAACTTCCAGTTCCGATCAAAGCATAGAGATCCGTAAATAGATTGGTATGTATAGCCACTTTGGTAGTGCTCGTTTCTTGATTCGAAAAATAGAATCTTTTCTCTGGGAACATAGTCAACCAATGTGAAAAACTATGCTGTTCTAGAACTGTAAAGCCCTTCTTTCGTAAAGAAGTGTGCGGAAAGCCACCAGCCATTTCTGGCCTTCCGCCCTTCGGCGGACCAAAGAAGTTTCCTTCTCCCGTTGGTGGAGAGCTAAAGCCTCTACCGTGGGTCGAGAGCTTCGCACCTTCGGTAGGCCGGGATTGCAACAGGGCAGGACGTGATTCGCCATGCTCAAACATTGATAGGTTTGTCAGGGACGGTTTATAAATGATTAAATTACCACAAATGGAGTGAAAAGTGGGCCCATGTAATTGATCAATACCTCGCAAAGTGCTACGAACCTTACCTATATGTAGTTCGTAACCCAAAGGTGTTTTCCCCGTAGATTGTATCTTTCTTGCGTTGGGCAGAATTACACCCATAATAAAGATGCAAACTCCTCCATGTGAAAGCTTCATATTAACGGGAGCTTTTCGAAAGTCGTGACCAACAGTCATCGGTCCGCTCGGTAAGGCGCAAACAAGAAAACATCTACTCCAATTCAAGTTATTTCTTCTCAGTGACGATATAATAAGCTCGCGTCTTCTCTGCCTGTGAAAAACAAAGAAAGGAAATTTGTGCCTCGCTAACCTATCGCGCCTATGATGAGACAATAGAAAGAACGTGCGGAAGAGGAAGAAACAAAGGACACCGCAGAAAGATTCTAAATATGAAAAGTCCCCCATGAATTTGATAATAGTAAAATGGAGAAACAACAACAAGGCCCGCCGCAGGGCCCGGACACTGTCAGCCAGGGTCCCGGACTTTGTTTTGTCGGACATCACAAAACCAAAATACTGTCCGACAAGGGCCGCCGGAGACTGTCCGACGAGAAGGGGGGGGGAAAAAAATTGCCGAAAAAAGGATAAAATTGACAAGGCTTTTTCATCCAGAAAAGAGGAAATATATTGGATTTTTTCAGGTGAGCTGCTCTCGATTATGTTGGGTAACAGAAGGGGTCTTGCTCTTATCGAAACTATCCTTTTTGCTTCGTCCAGAGAGCGTATGAACCCCCTGGAATGTATGAGAACTGAAACGAGTAATAAAGATGTAGAAATAGGTATTATAGTACCATTAAAAAAAGGAGCACCTGTTGAAACATCTCTACTTACCAACCATTGAAATAGTATGGGTGCTGCTGTGCCACAAAGCACAACCAAAAAAATGAGAAAAAAGAAAAAATTCTGTAGTTGGACCATCTGCTCTATTCGTTTTGATTATTTCGCTCCCTCGGACCAGAGAATACAGTCTATTCCCTCGTGTTCCCTCCTCGTTCTGACGAATGCGTACAGAAAAAAAGATTTTTTAGGTCCGAAGGTCTCGACCAGCGAGAGAGGAGTGTATCTAATTGAAATGAAGTTGGCTCCTTCTGTCCCGATCAAGCGCTTTGCGCTGGATCGGGCTAAAGTCACTTACAAGAGGTAGCTTCTTTTATTTAGGCTTTCTACTTGCTCCGTATACAATGACTTCGTCGCGACCTTCTGTGCCCTCCACCATAAGCTTTGCTAAACGATCGGATCGATACGAGTGCGCAAATAGAGTGCTTCGTGAATGCCACAAGATCTGGTTCACAGGTTTTGAGACCGTAGGATCTCGGTTTGATGATGGAACGGATAATGCACCAACTAGCTGGGTACCCGATTGCTGCTTCATTCTGAAAAAGGAAATCAAAGATATGATGGTAATTATAGAGAAGAAACACCATAAAAAGATTCCTCGTGTCGAATCTGTAGCAGAACTATGAACGGAAGCTAGCAATCCGGAACGCACGAAAAAAGTTCCTAGAATACGACATAAAAAAGTAACCATATTGAGAAACAGGGTCCAATCATTCAATTTAGGTAAAATGACCGAATGAATACAAGCGGTAGCTAATACCCAAGGCATGAAAGAAGCATTTTCTACAGGATCCCAGAACCACCAGCCGCCCCAGCCCAATTCGTGATAAGCCCACCAACTTCCTAGCAATATGCCTACCGTTAAAAAGCACCAACATGTCAAGATCCAAATTTGAATTTGTTTCCACGCCACCGTATTCGCGCTGCGGGTCCCACCAAAATGGAAATACATAGTATTTGTTTCACGAACAACACTTTTAGCCCGCTCTCCATCGGCGAATGACCCAAAGGGCACGCATGGAGCGGTTCTCGTGTGTGGAAATCTACCAGCCATTTCCGGCGTTGGGTCCTTACCCGGCTTTACCGGAAAACGACCAGGAAACAAAAATATATTATTCAAACGCGGCCCGTTTATTATTCCGGATAAACATAAGCAAAAGCCAATAGCACTTGCGACGTATCCCGCATAAATGCAAGGAGGATGTATAGCTAATATAGGATCTTGTAAAACAGGATTTGATTCCGCAAGTGATTTGGTACAAACAAATGAAATTCGAACGAAAGGATTGGAACTTGCTAATAGAAAAATAGGGAAAAATAAAGCAATGCCTTTATAAATTTGCTGTTCATCCATGAGCGAAATTGCCCGCTGGTCGGGACCTCCGGACGGAAACAAAAAATAAATATTTTTTTCTTCTCCCCCCTTCGCTTGTTCCGATACATTGCTGGGTCGGGCCGGGTAACAAAAAAGGAATCCGTAAAAACTTAGGATCCAACACCATAATAACAGACTACCCTCATGATTAGACCAGGTTCCCGATATTTTATAAAACAAAGGGGCATTAGCATTTGAGTTGGTGAATACGTTGTAATTGGAAAAGTCGGAAGGAATATAGCAGAACAAAATACCAAAGAAAGACATAGTGAACAAAAAAAAAGAGAGTGAAACAGCCACGGGGCGCAGCTTGTTAGTTAACGCAACGGAAATACTCAGTACTAAAAAATAATGGCCCAATTCCGGTGACATAACATTATAAACTTTGCTTATGATTGGCAACAAAAAAATATTTTTTTGCCGTACAGCTGGGTTCGTTACGGCATTTGGCATGCCGATTATGAGTCCTCCCAACCTCAATAACGGAGGAAGATTACACACGTCGCGAGCTAGCCTCTTGAAACTCTCACAGAATAGCTTCTATGAACCCTATAGAGGGAATAGGGAGCCCAGCATAGAGCCATATGCGCCTTGCCTTTTCCACGAATCAGCAAGAAGAATTGGCGAGCAGCTCTACTCTATCAGTTGCTTTTTCACGGATCATGGAAACTTTGTCTTCTTCATGATTGACGTCATACATCATGGGCAGTATTTACCCATCAATACGAGGCCTTGGGTATAAAAAAAATATATATTTTTTTTTACACCTAAGGCCTACTTTGGCCAGCATTGACGGGGTTCATGTAACGAATAAAAAGAATTCTTTGGCGATGTTTTTCAATGAAAGAAATTTACCCTTGAACTGCTACGGCCTGCTGGTCCTTAACCCTCGAATCAATAGGGGATAGCCTCCCTTGAAATGTTTCAACCAAATTGTGGGCCTACCGCACTACGTGCCTTGCGCGCGTTTTCCTTCCCATAGGCTTTTGGCTCCTGATGACAAAAAGCCCGCCGCAGGGGGGGCACTGTCAGACGGAACCAGGAGGTACTGTCCAACGTAGAGAGAGAAGAAAAGACTGACGAAAGAAAAAGAAAAAATTCTTGACAAGGCTCCAGGAAAGTCATTGGCTTTTTCGCTGGAAATAAAAAGATGGAATTATTTGACGTGTTTCTAAAATAAACAAAATCCCGGTTAAAAAAAAAAAGCTAGCAAAGATTAAAAAGATTGGAATGAGCATAGAAATATGTATTGCAGTACCAAATTGGCTAATGCTTGAAGGTTGATGCAACGTATTCCACCAGTTGACAGAAAACTTAATTATTGGTATATTGATCGGCCCTATACATATAAAAATAGAAGCAACATCCGCAGAAAACTCTTGAAAACGCAGTGCACCCAGGTAAATAAAAAACAAGATTAATACCGAGGTTAAACGAGCATCCCATACCCAAAAGGTCCCCCACATAGGTTTTCCCCAAAAAACCCCGGTGACTAGGGTGAACAACGTAAACGAAGCACCTATTTTGGCACCGGTTTTGGAAAATAACTGAAAAAGGGGATGTTTTGTTAATAAGAATAACACACTGCTAATAGCCATTGCAATATAAATAAGTAAACTCATCCAAGCTGCGGGAACATGCACATAAATAATGCGATAATTTTCACCCTGTTGAAAATCGGATGGTGCTACCCAAATACTTAAATAAATAGCTATCGCTGTTAGAAACCAGCAAAATCCAATGAGAATTTGCGCGTAGCGGAAAGAGCAGCACATAAAGAGAAAAGGACGTAATAACGGGACATACATAGTAATTTTCTAGCTTTTGTCAAACAAAAACGCGAAGCGGGAAAGCTAAAGCAAACCTGCGCTGCGCGACGTTCCAGCCGTTTAAGCCCCGGTACCTCGGTTCTACAAGCCAAAGTTCGTAAAGCCCTTTGCGCTTTTACTGAAACGCTTGTTTCACAGAAATGAAAAAAAAGAGAAGTATTTTACTTTTTATAAAGTGAAACTTACGCGGCTTTGTCGATTCAAAAAAGATGATTTTTTCTTTTTCGTGGAATAGAAAAGGCTGTTTTTCTTCTCACTTTATTCAAGGGTCGACCAAAGTGAGACACTCGACCAAAGGAATTTATTTACTTCTTAGGTCGACCGCGTCGACGGACATCGGGTTTTGCAATACCTTCTTCATATGAGATTTTATTTTATGATTATCGAATGAAATCAATGGTTTCAACCAATATGATTGTAAAGTGCATTTCAATTAATTCCCCGAAACACGTTCATATAACGGAAAATATAATTACTTTTCCTCACCTGTACTTGCATACACTATACAAGGATTTCTTTTCTAATATTCACACGTCCAAGATAAAAGGTGGTGTCGATTTGGACCTTCAAGATAAAAGGTGGTGTCGATTTGGACCTTTTTCTATTCGAAAGACGGTTCGTACTCGAACGTAGTCTAACCCGACCCGGTGACCCACATATTCACAGGCTTTTCGGAAACACAACCTTTTTCTGTTGTCACCATAAACCTATCCGCCATAGGGGGAAACAAGTTCCGCCAGTGAACGGGCCGCCGGAGTCGACTGGGCCTTTGGGAAAAAAGAAAAAGTCGCTCTCAAGCTATGGTCCAAAGACTGGAATTACGGTGGGCTTTATCAACACCGCGGCGAATTCGCTTACTTGAGGTGCATGACCACGCCAAAGGAGATAGTTGCGAAGACCAAACACGATTACTGGACTATTGGACAAATCCACCAAGTCCTCCATTGCCGCGGGGCGGAGATACAGACCAAGCGGATTTTACCGTCTTCCGGACCGTCAAGTACTTTGGTACACTGTTGTAACGATTTGACGGTGGGGTAGGTAAGATTTCGATAGCTTCTTCTCTCGAATGTTTGCACCACCCTTGAGCAGCACAACACCTTAAAATTTCGAGGCTATCTTTCAACCCCCCCGCCCCTTTCGGCCTTTTGGAAGGGCCTCTCGGCGGTTAATCGAAAAGTTAACCATTGGCGGCATATATGCCGAGGTATCTTTCACGGCAGCGTGCACACTTCCATTTTTTATGTTTAGGGTAGACCAAAGCGAGACACTCGACCAGAGGAAAAATTGGTGAAAATAATTTGAAATCATTTTGCTAGTAAAGTTCGAAAAGTGATTGAGACTAGAATGGGATAAAGAAATAGAAACAAAAGTAAATATCCCATTAATGAAATAACATGGAACCATTCTGTTTCGATAGAAGTACAAAAAACGATTAAGGGCAATAAAGTGGGTAAGGTTGTTAGATTTTGCAAGCTGTTCCAACCATTGGATGTGATTCCGAGAGCCAAACAGGAATGAATACCACACATAAGAGTAAATATCTGGCTTCCTATAATAATGGTGAACCAATTCATTTTGGATTGATCAAATTGGTACGGAAGTTGTAACACGGGAAAACTACTGAAAACACCACTTATTTGAAGAACCCAGTGACCATACAATTTAGAAAGTAGGATTTTTTGCAAACAATAACCGCTTAAATAATACAATTCGAGTGTACCGTCTTCAAAATCATTTTGAAAAAAACGTTCAGGAAGAAAGGCAAACAACAAACAAATCCGCATTAAACCTAAATGAAAATGAGCTAAGAAATCTTTGGAAAAGCCCATCATTGAAGGCATGGCTACGATATACAACAGAGATAGAGAAAAAGTTGTTATTAGTATAGATGAATTGAGTAGAATATGTTGATAAAACAGTTTCATAAAGATTTTAAAGGCACGTAGCGCCATCGAGAGAAGTTCTTTTTTTTTAGTTTTTGGATCCAAATATATATTTTTTTACATCGTAATATTCTGGGCTTTAGCTCTCCACCAAAGCGAGAGGCACGTAGTGCTCGACCCGAACCTTCGGCCCGTAGGACTGCAACACCCCCTATGGGGCGGAGTCTTTGCCAATCTACGGGATTGGCCGGGCTTACCCGTGGCTGACGACGCTGGCCGGGGCACGGCAGAGACACGTTTTTATCGATTTGCTAATCGAGCAGGACAGAGTAACAGCGTTTGATTCTTTCAAAGCCTTTTTACTTTAACCCTTGGCCTCTGCGATCTCTTCGCAAGAATGACTGTTTTCGCAATCAAATTACAGAATAAATATACAAACTTTATAGAATCATCATTCACTGGAACGGGATAAGTTATTAATTTATGTAATCTGTTTGGAATATTAGAATCCACCAAAGCTACAATAGGTATTTGTAATTGATTAGCTTCAAGTATAGCGATGGAATTTTGATTTGCATTTATTATTACTAAACAATCCGGAATATTGTGTGTCACGATTCCTTCAAAACATTTTTGCATCTTTCTGAAACGTGGAAAATGATCGAAAGGCGAAAATGTAGAAGCGTCTTTCAAATTGGGATGTGCGGAGAAATCTTGAAAGTGTTTTTGTACTCTTCTCATATGTTTCCAATTGGTCAAAAACCCCCCAATCCATTTATGATTGATATAGCTCTGATTGGTTCTCTTTGCCATTCGTTGAATTATTCTATTATATTCCGGATTGGTATTTACCAATAATAAATGGCCTTTTGCACCAATGATAGATCCAATCAAATTACAAGCCCTTCGTAAACAAATAAGTGTTTTTTCCAAATCAATAATAGCCATTTCATTTCTAAATCCATATAAATATCCTTGAAAATCAGGAGTTGGTATCCGATGGCCCAGATATGCGTTTGTACTCAGTAATTTTTGAATAACCAACAAATTAGAATTGCACATAGTTCCTTTTTTCCTTTCGTTTAGATAGCTCAGGTGGTTAGAGCAAAGGACTGAAAATCCTTGTGTCAGTGGTTCGAATCCACTTCTAAACACAATAAGGGTCGGGTGGGACGGCGGCCTTCCGTTATCGGATGTATCGCTGGGGGCCGCCGCCCGCTCGGGCGAATGGCCCGGGGATCGCGGCGGCGGGGCTCCACACACCATCGAAGCCCCGTATAAGTAATCAATCTCGAACGCCGTTCACTCCTACCCCTGTAACGAACGTTCGTCGAACCTCGGATGCTTTATTCCCTCACTTCCGGTATATGAGGTTGTTTACGAAACGCTTCCCAGAAATAGCCTTTAATGAGCCAGTCCTCAGACATTAACGCTCATATGCTGGGTACGAAGGCGTCTGCTGGGGCGGCGACCGTGCGGACTTTCATATATGTGCCGGGAATGAACTTCGTCTACCCCGATGGATGAAGGATTTACCGCTTGTCCCTGAGCTTTTTCAGGAGCCATTCATTGAAGGGCATGTAAGTTCGAAAAACCGAAGTATGCGATCAGCCCCAGATTTTGTCAGTCAGAAAATTGGAGATTTCCAACCCCTTACCAGTAGTTCAATGAAAATACCGGGGAACCGAGACCGATCTCTCCAAGGCCCCGATCAAGTTTCCCGACCTGGACAGAAAAGATAAATTTGGTCAGGAGCTGCTTTATAGTTCGATAATTCCGCTGTATGAACCTTGGGGAGAGCAGGAAGGCGGGAAATTCGTGGGAGTTCATTCAATTCCATTCCTACGTCACACCCGATTCCCAAAGTAGGGAGGTATTCGGGTGTTAGGGAGGAAGTATGGGAGCCGGATTCACTTCCGTGTATTTATCCGTAGGCTCGGGCGGCTCCCTGGCCCCGAGGTCGGCGTCGACCCGGAGCATAACTAAAAAAGGATGAGGTGGTTGGTACTTTGTGTTTGCTTTTTGGGAAGAAGTGACCAATTCGAACGATCACGTTTAGCTCAATCGTACATTTTAGCGATCAAATGGTACATTTTTTGCAATAATAAATGGCAGAGAGAGAAGCCAACGACGGGTAAACGATTTACCGCAAAAATGTCCCATTTCTCGTGTACCTTAGTGTCGCAAGAGGTGAACCCATTTTCCTGCTGATCCTTCTCCCCCACCACCTATGGGAACCGAATATACCAGCAGAAATTTACATAATTTTTGAACCTTTTCTCATCACAAAAATCGTGAGAGGGAGAGGAAAAAGGGTCAGGTTCTTATCATAATTACCGGAAATTATGCATCTACAATTGGGTTTAGTAATGAGCATCGGAATGATAAAGAAAAGGATAATAACGCCCATATCATTATTATTCCCAATGATGTATCTATCATTGAAAATAGTAATGATCATAGAAATTGGAGAAGAATGATCCCGATGATCATAATTAAATTATGATCATCGGGATTATGATTATCAAGACGAGGATTCAAATTCATATATATGTATACAGCACAGCAGATATATCTTTTCAATATCCTTGATCATCATTATGACGATCGGAGATCATCATAATTAACCCCGTCCTCGTGTTGATTTCTCCATCACCCAGATAATGACCTTATTTGTTGGATTATGGATTCTACTGGATAGTAATAATAATAATGTTGATGTCTATCCATCGACTCGATTCTTACTTAATTCGGATCATTCATATATGTATATGATCAAATCATATACATATTTTCCGTTGCAACTCCCCATTTCTATCCAAATCACCGGATTTAAATGAGAAATTCACAAAGAGAGGGTTGTATCTCATTGTTCTCAGTTCCCCTCCCCCCTCCCCGGCTGCCGTCCAACGCGCCATCCGTGAGAAAGACCTACTTCTATCTATCTATTCCCCGCTCCTTATCCGTTATGTTCGGATAAATAATAATACTAAATCTTCCTTTTCCTATTCCCCATTTACCTTTTCCTATTCCCCATTTACCTTTCGGGTACACTGTTTCTAGCTTCAGCCGGGGGATAGGGGGGGGCAACCCCCTTCCCCCTATCCCCCGTCTAAACCATCACGGCAGGGCTTATTCTGTCATATCCTTCATTACCCATATTTTTCTATTTCCTACTGAAAAAAAATATATATATTTTTTCGCCGCTGGCCGGTTGTTCCCGCCGTCTACGTTGGTCGCATACGGTGGATAAGCTTAAAGGTTAGTTAGTCGGGATCTTTGTACTAGGTAATGGGTTATTTACAGGAACAATAGAATCGTAAAGTAGGCTAAGGACGGATTCGAACCATCTTTATAGGATTTGCAATCCAATACATTACCTTTATGTTACTTAGCCATTTCTTAGACTTTTCGAACCGGAATAAAAAGGAATGTGAGAAACAACAGGATTGGCGTCAGCCAAAAACGCTTTGTCACAACCATTAATATGACTCAATCGTACCAACGTACTTTTTTTATAACATCATTTTTTAATACCACCCCGAGAAGAATACGGCAACGTATTCAACTACCGATTGGTATTTGATAGCCATCTCTCCCCTTTAACTTAGTTCAACCTTGTGAAAGGAGCTAAATTTTGTCATATGTGATGGCCGTTGCTACCTACTTCGTTTTATTGAAGCCGTTGTCGATTCGGAATCCCGGCCGGGGATTCCATAGTTTTTATTGTATCGAACATTATCAAATGTAATATATGTTCAATAAAATTATTTTGATATTACGTGACAAATGAAAAGGAAACTGCGTAGCACCTCTCCCTATAGTTTCGTGCCATTCAGCTTCCTCCCCATGGGTACGTAGTCAGGGAGCGGTATAGGGCCCCGAGGGGATCCGGAGACCTTAGGGAGAGGGCGTGTAGATTGAGTGAAGGCATGTAGTGCTCGATCCAAACCCTTTACGTAATCTCCGCCGCACCTTATTCCACGCGGAAAGATCGATTTTCACAACATCACGGAACAAGTACGCCCTGTGGTTTTCCATTGCGAATACTAGGGATTTACAACAGGGTATAGCCAGTCAAATAGCCCGACTCATGCTACGTATAACTCCTTCTTATAAGTATAGCAAGACCGATCGTTCGCTCGGGCTTACTTACGTGGTTATCGTTTCGGTCACGTCATTTATTCCCGTGATTTTGAAGGGTTGACCGGCGGCGAGGTCGGATTTCTAGCTCTTGAATTGATCAGGTCTTCAGTCACGGCACATCTTTTCGAATTCAAAGAGCATGCGGGCACTCCGGGCGGCAGCCTTCATCCAGGGCCAGATAAAAAGTTCAAATTCACTTTGCTTTGGGAGCTTCCGACTTTTTTATTAAGTCCGTGTGACAACAGAGTGCATCAGCCTTTACTGTTTATATTTACGAATTCAAGGATATGCTAGCCAGTAAGGTGGTCCTTCGTTACGACGAGCCATGGTTGGTGCTAAGCTACGAATGAAGCGCATAGAGCCTACCAAATACTACTATCCGGTAGGAAAGAATTCATTATCTCCACCCATGCTCTTCCCAATCTATAGAAATCTTGAGTATTTGATGCCTCAGGCATGGTCCGGGGCCAAAGGTTATCGCTTATATATGGTATTATACATATCATGTCTCTTCCGTTAACCCGCTGCCCCCCCTCCCTCCGGGCCATAAGGGTTAGGGTTGATTTTAGTATATCGGGTTGTTGTTAGTTTGGCTGCATTTTGATGGATCAGCCATGAATGGTCATTGTTTTGATAGAAACAAAAGTAAACGGTTATGCTAGAAGGTGCAAAATTAATTGGAGCAGGAGCAGCGACCATTGCTTTAGCGGGAGCTGCTGTAGGTATTGGAAACGTTTTTAGTGTGCGCCTCGCCATAGCGCGTTTGGATCAGCGAAGGTTAACGGATTATCGCACGGCCTTAGCCCTAACCTGTAGCGGGAACAGACCGCAGGGAACCATAGCATGGGTTTCAGTCGAATTTCGTCGCACGGTGTTCACGAGTGCTTCAGAGTCAAGCGTTACTCCCTCCAACGAAGGAGGCCCGGAGGAAGGCACTAAGGGCCAACTAAACCCTTTGTGCAAACAACCCCACGGGGGAAACTGCAGGAAGCAGGAAAAGTCGCTCACTAACCTAAACGACGAGCAAACAACCAAACGTGAAAGCAAGGGATCACCCCAATGGACCCCGAAAAGGTTAGCACCTAGGTGCCAAACCCCAGAGGACCAAGGTATATCCAAAAATGTTATGGGTGACAGATCAGTCATAAGTACTCCGAGGGATACACTGGGCAAACCAAGTTGCGTATACGACGATGCCCGTAATGTGAAAGACTCTGAGGGAAGGACTGTAGATGGTAATGTGCCACCACAGAAAGGCGCGGAAAAAAGTTTTTTCTGTCAAACAGCCCGCGGGCACGTGGTGCGAAGACAAAAGGGGAGGGTCGACCAACAGGAGAGGGCGGGAAATCGAAGACTGAGAAAAGCTGAAATATTTTTTTTTGGGAGTGTAGCGGAACCGAAGGAAGCAACTACTAAAACCAAGGCCAATAGAGGTGAGTCTAGACGAGTGACGCCTACCGCACTCGGTCGCGTCTTCTATGAAGACATTTACAATATAGACAACCTTAGGGCTGGCTATGAAAGGCTAAAAGGAAAGGTAGCCCCGGGAATCGACGGTAGAACTAAAGCGGACATGACCGACAAGGCCCTTGAAAAACTATCCAAAGAGTTGAGGAGGCAGGCATATGCCCCGAAACCCGCCAAACGGATAATGATTCCTAAACCAGATGGCGGCAGTAGGCCCCTTTCTATTGCTTCGACGGTTGACAAAGTTGTGCAATCCACTTTAAAAGGACTCGTGGAACCGCACTTTGAGTCGCTTTTCAGAGACTCAAGCCACGGGTTCCGCCCTGGTAGAAGCTGTCATGAAGCCCTGCGAGCCCTCCGTTACTCGTGGACGGCACCCACTTGGCTTGTACAAATTGATATTAAGAAAGACTTTGACAAGATTCATCACGACCTGCTTATTAGGGAGATGGAATCAGTACTGCGATCTAAAGCACTACAAGATCTTATGCGAAAGCTACTTAACGCAGGATACATAGATGTATATAACCTTACGGATCGAACGCGATACAACACAGAGGGCGTTCCGCAGGGCTCTATAATATCCCCGCTTTGTGCCAATATCTTCCTACATAAGTTGGATTGCTACGTCGAAGACATACTCATACCCAAATACAATGTAGCGAATATGCGCCTAGCGTCGGCAGAATATAGTAGGAAAAGGCTTGATATCCATTCAAAAGACAAAGCCTTCTTCAAGTACCATACAGAATTGGGGCAGGCCATCGAAAACATCAAACACCTAGAGTGGATGAACCGGAAGCAACAAAAAAAATATATTTTCGTAAAAAAAAAAGATTTTTTTGGAAATTTCTTCTTTTTCCGAAACCCTAAAGTTTCCTGCCCTTTGGGCCGAAAGACGCTTCCAGAAATGGCTGAGAAAGAAGGATTAGAAAGACTTAAGTACCTACGGTACGCGGATAACATAATTTTGGGTGTTATAGGCACCAAACGAGATGCCCCAGATATTATAAAAGCCGTGCAAAACTTCCTGCAGGAAGAACTGGAGTTGGAGATAAACGAACATAAAATTTTACACGCAAAGTCCGGGATGGCCAAATACTTGGGTGCATTAGTAATATATTACGGCACCCGAAGTGTGGAAATCTCAAGCACTGACGAGATATCCGATGTCAACCAAGTAAGACTCCGATCTCGTCCACAACTAATAGCTCCCATAAAGGACTTAATAACTAGAGCCTTGGAACTTGGATACGCGAGAAAAAACGCCAGGGGCTTAGCTCGGGCAACCTCCAATCCACGATTGGCTTCCTCAGAGGACAAACACATTGTTACCCACTTCTCATCGGTGATACGCGGCATTGTTAACTACTATTCATTCGTGAACAAGCGCTCTTCCCTGTGGAAAGTTGTGTCCATCTATAAAAAGTCCTGCGCGCTAACTTTGGCCAGAAAACACGGCTTACGGTCAGCCAAGGCTGCTTTACTCAAGTTTGGTCCGAACCTGCGGATCACAGAAAAAGGCAAGGAGGTTGCGTCACTATACTACCCCACCTCTTTAAAAACGACAGGAAAGTTCCATGCTACTAGGTTCAGTCAGGTTACTGTACTCGGAGAACCATATTATGGAGTCAGGTGACTACTATATTCGAGGAACCCCGTGATGGAGTGGCGTCGATGGAGCGGGCACCGACTCACAACGATAGGCTCTTCTATCCCGCGACTCCTCCGGCAATGAAAAATCTGTGTTTAGGACCTCCGCCGGTCGAGTGTCTCGCTCTGGTCGACCCTCTCTCTCTGGTCCGCGCGCCCCTCCCCTTCTTCCTCTTCCAGCACTCGTGCATGGAAATCTACGAGCCATTTCCAGTCTGCGGACCCTTCCTTATCAGCCATTTCGGCTAGTTAAAACTTTTTTTCGCAGCTTTAACTGTATCACTTGGGACCTTTCCGAAATATCCCGGTCTCGGCGCTCTTGCTAGGGCAACCATAGCCGAATCGAGCAAGCGGATCACGCTATGCCTACAATGACTTAGTTACGGGGAGGTGCAGGGGGGTAGTCGGCGGCGGGCGTACCCCCCCCCCCGGTCTAAGGAGGGCTAGTAGCGCTTATACGGCCAAGCTGCAGAAGCTGGAGAAATTGCCATGGACGAGCCACATGCGGGGAAACTTGCACGTGTGGTTCTGACCGGGGGGGTAAGCACCCTATCGGTATTCTTTGATTCATTCTGTTGCGCGAAATCCATCATTGGCTAAGCAATCATTTGGTTATGCTATTCTCGGTTTTGCTCTAACTGAAGCTATTGCTTTGTTTGCCTTAATGATGGCATTTCTAATATTATTCGTCTTTTAATCAATGTGCTGCAAATATTTTATCTCTTTTTCCTTCCGATTCCCTAAAACGAGCACCTCAGGGCTCGAACGTTTCGTACGTTTGAGCCCTTCCCTCGCCGCACGCGCGTGAAAGAGCTAAAGAAAAGGAACAACGGGTATTTATTTGACCTTTGCATCCGCTTAGTCAGACAGTAGAGCCCCCAGGCTGCAGCTCGCAGCACCTAAAAGGCTTTGGCTCACCTCCCGGGGAGGTTAGGGAGCGGGAAACGTAAAAGGAAATAAATCTTTTTTCCATATATTTTTCTGCTTACTCCTACAGGGTCCGGAGGAGACTCAATTTGGCTTGTCGAACCCCTTATCTACAAGCCATTTCCGGCCTTCGTCCGGAAATGGCTTGTAGATTTTTCGGACTCCTTTGCCTTGACGAAAGGAGGCAGGTAGTGCGGAAACCCGAAGGATAGGTGCATCGCACTCGACCAGACGATTGGAGGAGGAGCGGGGCACCTCTTTTCCGTTTGGTTGCTTACTCTACATAGCTTTCGAAGGCCGCGAGTGGGCGGCTTAATTTGCTATGTCAGTGAACATAGCGAATCCAGCCAGGGCTTATAGTTTAATTGGTTCAAACGCACCGCTCATAACGGTGATATTGTAGGTTCGAGTCCTACTAAGCCCATATTCGATAAGACCAAAGTAATGACCGTTGGGCCGGAGGACGTTACAAGGATGCATATCACATTTCGCGCTAGATTTACGTAATAGTAGATTCATCACGAACTACCTGCGGCGGCTGGGCAGCTGGGTGGTGTGTTGAAGGTGATTCCGAACTTTGCTACAATATTGTTTTTGGGAGGAGCGAATGAAGGCCATAGATAGGGGGGGGGGAAACGAGAAAAGCGCATAGCGCTGCGACCACCGAGAGGCGGGAAGCCTGCGTCGTATAGTCATTGTCCACGCAGCACTAAAAAAAATATATATATCTATTTTTTCCATTCCCCCAAAAACTGAAAAAAGAGCCCCGCCTGTCAGACGTAAAGAAGGACAAAAACTGCCAAGAGGGAAAAACTGATAACAAGAGAAAGAAACTGACAGGGCACGAGCCTAAATGGCTGAGAAAGAACTGCATTACGAAGAACCCTCTCAGCCGGCGAAGTGCGCGGAAATCTACAAGCCATTTCTGGTCTTCGGACCCTCGTTCGGACCCAGTTCTAAGCTATCTCTTGACCACTTTGATTGGTAAAGCGGGCAAGCAATAGCTGTGACCAAATATCTGATGGTGGCTCTCTCCACTTCGTTCTCTCGCTTATCCTAGTTCTCCCGTTCCCGAGTTCCGAAATGCGAAAAGAAAACAATATATCTATTGTTTTCTTCATCCCTATGCGGTGGATGAATTGCTATACGTTCTGTTCATGGCTCGCATTTTAGGTCAGAATTGTTTTTCACGAATTTGTTGTCCAATTAAGGAATTGAAATTGTCAGAATCAAGAATCTCCGGGTGTATAGCTCAGTTGGTAGAGCAATAGGCTTTTAACTTAAAGGTTGCAGGTTCGAGTCCTGCTATACCCAAACTTTGGATTTAGTAATTCCGGCAGTTCGTATACGCGTCCAAATATGACTTAGCGGAGGGATCATTACGAGCCATTGTGCTAAGCCCAACAGGCTCGGGTGTTGGAAATTCGATATATATAAAAGGGAAAAATTTGTGGACCAAGCTTGCGTGTTTCCCGGCTCAGAGAAGGTAAAATGTATTATTCTCTTCTCCCCATCCCTGTTTGGCCATACGAGCATAACTGAGTTGAGCAAAGCACGCACTTGTAATGGCATCATTAAAATTTTTCTACGATCGTAACTTCGTGACCCAACTTGCATTAGCTGAACGTTAGGGCGCAGCTAAACCTTCGTGGATGGCCGCTGGGGGCGGGCACTCCTACTACGAAAACAGCGTTACCCGAAAAGAATCATGATAGGTTCCGGCCGCGGGTTTGTCAGACAAAAAAAGGTTCTCGGCCCTGCGGGCAGATACTGTAAAGTTTCAGGTCCGGAGAGGTACTCTACGAAATATTTCTTTTTTTGACATTTTCGGCCCATAGGTCCGACGCTAAATGGCTGAGAAAGGAGGCGCGTAGCAGAAAAAATATAGATTTTTCTACCCCTCTACCATATCGGGTCGAGCACTATGTGGCTAAAATATTTTTTTTTAACTACGCTTTCATCTCCTATATTTTCCTCTCATCCGAGGCCTAGTGATTGCATAACTTCAGGGGTTGGCGGATATGATGGAATTGGTAGACATGCCAGGTTTAGGTTCTGGTGACCACAATGTTCATGGGGGTTCGAGTCCCTCTATCCGTACGAGTTTAAATCGGTTGAATCGGTTTTTGTACCGCGGGAAAAGATAATAGGGTAAATCAGTTTTTTTGCCCGACAGGCCTCCTGGGGGAACTGTCAGACAGTCGCGCGCCCTTGTCAGGCAGTATTTCGGTTCCGTGGTGTCCGACAAGACAAAGTCCGGGTCGGTCAGACAAAAAAGTCCAAGGCCTCTCCCTCTTGTTTGTCTCCGCATCGCGTGCCTGCGGGCAGATACTTTGAAGTTTCTGCCCCCCTTTTTGGTCTCTTTTGGACCCTTCCTTTGGGCACGACGAAGGAAGGGCCGAAGGCGATCAGAAATGGCTTGACGATTTCTGACCACGAACACCAGAGGGAGAGGCGGCCCCTCGACCCTCTCCTCATAGGTCGAGTGCTCAAGGGGCGATAGGTTTCGGGAAAACGCATTAAAGATAATGCAGTTGATTCGTTGGCATATCCACGGATGGAGAGGGATTCGAACCCCCGGTATTCTCGATACTTCGGTTTTCAAGACCGACTCTTTCAACCGCTCAGACATCCATCCTTTTCGTAATAAGCTCTTGAGCTTAAAGCAAACAATAATAAACCTAATATTCAATTATTATGTGAATTAAAGTTCGGAGAATACACGAAAATTTTTGTTTCGTTTGGCCAGGTTCGTGGGGCTCGGCCCGAACTCGAAGGGGCCAAAGCACAAAGTACGCGACCCGAGTGGGCCCGAAGGCTAGAAATGGCTTGACGATTTCCGCGCACGAGCACGAGAAGGATAGGCCTTGGCGGAAACGTTCAAGCCAGAGTCGGAGTAGCCCGGCGGGCTATTCTGTACTCTACGGGGCTTCGCGTAGGTAATTCACTAAACATGACCGTTCAAAATCTGCAAGAGCTGCTGTCATCGGCGTAGGGGGATCAAATCTATAGATTTTGTGTGACCTCTACCCAGGAATAAATAACGTAGACGCGTCAGCAGCCCGGAGCTCTATTAGCTCTATTAGCATGGGGGGTGTAGCCAATCGAAGGGCGAGAGTAAGGTAGTCAGTGAGAATAGCTCTACTTTCTCCCAGTAGCTAGATTTGTCCCTAAGTCTCTCGCATAACAGCCCTATGCTCTGTGCTTTGCTCACTCTGCGGGCTTGCTCCTTTTCATTCAAGCTTCGCCCTACAGGCGATAGAAGCATGCCGCAGGAAATAAAAATCTTTTTTTCGCCCAGACAGATATGCTACTCGTTTAGCTAACTTCCAATCCCTAGTCACTGTGTCCAACGAGCTTCGCGATAACCCTGAAATACCCTCATTTCGCGAATCAAACAAGTGTTGATCATGAATCATCGGCGATAATTCATGATGGTAAAATTCTATTTTTTTTCTCAATGCGGATATAGATTAAAGGTAAATTATCTGCCTTCCAAGCAGAGTATATGGGTTCGATTCCCGTTATCCGCAATGGCTAAAAAAAACGAATTAAACTTCATATGTTTGCATCAAGATTTAAAGTTTGTCGCCAAATTTTGGAAAATGTTTGGCAGACCAAAAAACTTACTCTGAAACAAGAATTACTTATTTCGGAGCTTAGAAAGAACGAAAAAAATAAAAAACAATCTGACTTTTCCGTACAATTACGAACTATGAAAAAGTTGTCCCTTTTTTATGGAAATTTACCAATAAGAAAGCTGCAAAGGGCTAAAACACGCACTTATATGGATAAAAAAAACAGTTTGCTATTCAATATAGAAAAAAGATTGGACGTTATTCTGGTTCGTCTTAATTTTCGTTCAACCATGTTTCAAGCGAGGCAACTAATAAATCATCAAAATATTTGTGTCAATTATAAAAAGGTCAATATTCCTGGGTTTCAAGTATCCAACGGTGATCCTATATCTATTCAAGAAAATTCTTTAGCTTTTTTCGAATCCAACATAAGACGAAATTTACGAACTAACCGAATAGTTAGAATGAAACCTAATCATTTAGAAGTTAATTATAAAACACTGAAAGCTGTGGTATTATACGAACCTCAACAAATACGATTTCCTTATAAAATAGATCTAGACCTTCTTGCTTGATTAAAAGGAACGAAAAATTAATATTTTTGTTGCCTTGGCAATTTCGTCCTGTCAGTTTTTTGTTATCTCTCCCCCCCCTGATGACAGTACCCCTGCTGGGGCCCTCGTCGGCTCCTATCGTAGCCTTGCACAGCTCATAGAATCGTGAGGGGGAGTTACTGAGGTGGGGCTAGATGCTGTGGGCGAAACCCAGATGAATTTTCAGCTTGACGATCCGAGATGGGTGGTGGAATAATGCGTTATGACGAAAGAGTCAAAATATATGATAGTAAAAAAAGAATTTTTTGTTTTATCCGAAGGGATGGATACTTCTTTGGTTTTGCGAAAGACAGGTCCTTTGTAATGGACCTGAAATGGCTTTTCCGCCAGCCGATACGGCCGGCTCGTAGATTCACGCCCACGGGGGGGGGGAGACTATGATCCTCCCATTAAAACAACGCGTTTATTTCTTCTAAATAATGAAAAGTCACTACTAAATTCATTTATTGGTAGTGGCACACTACGGTTTGTTTATTATATACGTATCTTCTATTACTAAGCTGTGCTTTTTTCTCCATCCATATATGCTTCTGAATATTACCACCATTATTCCATGAAATAATTAATTTACAACATTCGAGTGGTAAAGGCACCTCCCTCCTTTGGTGCCTTCCTATAGTCTATGTTTATCATTGGGGCTCTTGCTTCCCGCGAGGAGGATGGTTATGCGCTCGCGGCTGCTGTATGCTCGCAGCTCACAGCCAAGGGCTCACTGGAACTGCGAACGGGATACCGCATGGCTCACATGGAGAAATCATCTGTGTACACTTGCAAAGAAAATTCAGTATTCATATGCAGGCTGCTGGGGTTGAACCGGTTTTGATAAATATATCTATGAATCAAATCTTTCGGATTATACTCCGGTTTCGCACCCCAAATTCACGTATTCAAATTTGAAGTCTCCTTCAAAAAAAACCTTAATTTCTAAAGATTTAGTTAAGGAGATTGTAACCAACGCATATTGTTATAGTATTAATAGGGTTAAATATTTCAATAGTAAATTTGATCAGGCCTGTGATGGATAAGCCAACAAATTACAGTAAAGTAACTTGGAAGGATAACGAAGCCGATAGGTGCAACGATAGACCGCTGAAAAATATATTAGAAGTTTTTGGGGTTCTCGATTCGAAATATGTTCGAAATGATTCCAATAGTAAACTTTTCAAGTATGGTAAGTATTTCGTAGGTTTTTTTGCACACTCAGGGAGAATAATGTGTCAAAGGATTGAATGCTAAAGATAGAAAGAGGGCCAAAGATAGGAACCGAAGTTTTAATTCCATGTCCGGTAATAAGGTATTGTCTTACCAACTAACTATTGATAGTGAGCATTGATCCGGGAGTAAATTCAAATAATATCATTTCGATTGAAGGTGATCGGATTAATTCTACTTTTCTAACAGGTCGTATTTCAAGTATTTCAAAAAGTCTGACGGGAGTTCCACTTCCTGGGACAGCAGACTGCCCAATATACCGCATTTATCTAATATCTTATTCCATTCTAGCCAAAATAAAATGCACCCATTTCGAGACTTTTATAAGATAAAGAAAGGAGTAAATTCGTGTCTAGATTCATTCGTTACAATGGGAGGTCGTACGGAGGGTAGTTAATATTGAGGGGTTTGAAGGGGGGATAAGCACTCCCATACAAACTTAACATATTTTTTCAGAGTCTCTCGACTTCTTCAACTCATAATCACAATATTTGAAGAACATTTGGAAGGGAACTGCCTTGTTTTCGGGATAGGAACTCATTCTTTTCATACATCTTTTTTTTCAATGGGCCTGGGCGGCCCTACTCGCACCGTAATAACTGTCATCATACACCCCCCTTTGTATATACTCCCAAGATGACAAACTACTAACTATGGCGGTTGTTACTAGAGCACGGCTTATTAGCACGGCTTATTGGGGTAGGGAAGGGAACGATCACGACAATTTATTATAGACCTCGACAATATCACGACTGGGAGTCTATGATGATGCAGTTCATTCTTTTGGGTGGGCAAGGCGACCCACCCTGCAAATCCTATTGTCGTGATCAATTTGTTAATTGGGAATGTGGATTGTGCGCACGATAGGATCAGAGTTTATGTAATAATAGTTTGCGTGTCATCACACACATATATTAAAGTGCGTGTGATGGATGACAAATTGGGTGTCATCACGTACGTATAATAAGGGGCCTGTGATGTCAAATTGCCACCATTTTTTTTGGGTGGGTTCGAGTGAAATGGATACAAACTTTATTTTATTAGAAATAAAGGTCGTCAAACAATCGAATACAAGTTTATATTTTTAACTATTAAAGAGTTTTGAGATAATAAACGTTTTTAGAGCGCTTGATCCTGATTTAAAAGGTTTGGCTTTAGTTTTTGATGAAAAAAAGGTTATGTCAACTTCACTTGACACCCAATTGTTCTGTGTCTAGGGATACCGACGGAGGATCGGGTACAAGTTCATAGGGATACGTTAGACAATGTGATGGGGAGACGAAGTTTGATGAATAATCATGTATAAGGATCAGTTATCATATATAAAGGATAAAATATGAAAAAGAGGTTGGGTTTGCCTACAAAAAATTTTTCCATTCCATTGGATACACTGAAAGTTACTTATAGAAAGGGTGAAAAAGCATCTACTTTTTCATTTACGGTAAAACAGATTGCCAGAAAATTGTTCAATTCGTGAGTCAGGCATTCGAAATATCATTAGACCTGAATTTGGTCCAAAGACGTTAGTCTCCTCGTGGAGATAAAGACTTGTGTAGTAATTCCACGGAGAGTACCGTATGAAAACTTTGTATGGTCATATCCGGAGAGCTTTCTCAAGCTTATTTTGCACTTGGTATAATTATTCGGATAGTTTTCTGAATTACGCCGTAATGGTAAGGTTTGGCTAGGCTTCACTGGTTCTGTAAGGGAAGTCAGCTATATAAGCGTGAAGAACTTCCGTTATTTAAGGGTATATTATGCTTCTTATTTGTAGTCGTTACCGACCCCCTGTTACGTCGTCAGGGTTCATGAGTGCTAGCTTTTCTCCCCGTACTGGTCATTAAATAAGTAAGTTAAAGGGTTTCTTTGGTTAAAACACGTGCTAACCAGAGGCCCGTAGGGAATGTGTTGGCTTTCCTACTTCGCAAACTCATAATCTGGTAACCACGGGGTCCTGTGGTTGGATTGTCTTCCTTTTATATATATACATCTTTATTTCATTCCCGTTATTATAAAAACGGAAAAACAATCAAATTTTTTCGTTTTGGGGCTGAAACCCGAGGATGAAGCATCATATAAAATGTATGGAAATATTTGTGCAATTTGTTGGTGCCCCTTACTCTTTCTTAGTATGATGCCTAATTAGTTAGTGATACGCAAGATGGTTTATATTGTAAGTTTGTATAGGTTCAAATCCTATTTATGCGTAAATTCAATAATCATACTCAAAAAAAAGAGTTTGATCCTGGCTCAGAATGAACGCTAGCGATATGCTTAACACATGCAAGTCGAACGTTGCTTTCGTTGTTACGTGTTGAAGGTCGGAGGAGAAAATCTTTTTTTTCTCTGAGCTGCTCAACTCAGTTGAGCCTGCGGCCTCCGATCAACCGTGAAAACCGTTGAAAACAAAGTGGCGAACGGGCGAGTAATATGTGGGAATCTGCCAAACAGTTTGGGCCAAATCCCGAATAAACGAAAGCTAAAAGGCGCTGTTTGATGAGCCCACAAAGCATCAGGTAGTTGGTTAGGTAAAGGCTGACCAAGCCAACGACGCTTAGCGGGTCTGTTAGGGCGATCCGCCGCACTGGGACTGAGACACGGCCCAGACTCCCACGGGAGGCTGCAGTGGGGAATCTTGGACAATGGGCGGAAGCCTGATCCAGCAATATGGCGTGAGTGAAGAAGGGCAATGCAGCTTGTAAAGCTCTTTCGTCGAGTATGCGATTATGACAAGACTCGAAGAAGAAGCCCCGGCTAACTCCGTGCCAGCAGCCGCGGTAAGACGGGGGGGGCAAGTGTTATTCGGAATGACTAGGCGTAAAGGGCACGTAGGCGGTGAATCCAGTTGGAAGTGAAAGTCGCCAGCTCAACTGGCGGAATGCTTTCAAAACCAATTTACTAGAGTAAGGCATAGAGGAAAGCGGAATTTCGTGTGTAGCGATAAAATGCAAAAATATACGAAGGAACGCCAAAAGCGAAGGCAGCTTTCTGGTTCTTTAACCGACGCTAAAGTGCGAAAGCATGGGGAGCAAACAGGATTAGATACCCTGGTAGTCCATGCTGTAAACGATGAGTGTTCGTTCTTGGTCTACTGATATCGCACTCTTTCGGTCCGACTTAAGCCCGGCTTAATGCTTAAATTACCGCAAAGGTAGTGTGACTCGATTGTTTCCTTCAAGTTCCAATAATCGTGAAAAATATGTGATGATCAGGGGCTGAGCTAACGCGTTAAACACTCCGCCTGGGGAGTACGGTCGCAAGGCTGAAACTCAAAGGAATTGACGGGGGCCTGCACAAGCGGTGGAGCATGTGGTTTAATTCGATTCAACGCGCAAAACCTTACCAGCCCTTGACATATGAATTAGTGTGCTTGTCCTTAACGGGATGGTACGGAAATTCATACAGGTGTTGCATGGCTGTCGTCAGCTCGTGTCTTGAGACGTTGGGTTAAGTCCTATAACGAGCGCAACCCTCGTTTTGTGTTGCTAAGACATGCTCTGGTTCAATCCTTGACCACTCGAGACTGACGAAGACTACACCGTGAAAATGGAGGATACCCATGAGCTGAGTTTTTGCAAACGCTGTGTGGCTCATTCCGAAAAGAATATGACCATAATACAAGGTTTTAATACGGTACTCTCCGACGAACGAAGCTCTCGGAGCATTGTACACTTCACACTGAGGAACTCAGTCTTAGTCAAAATGATTGACACTCCAAGTTATGTGCTGCACTCACAAAAAACTGCCAGTGATATACTGGAGGAAGGTGGGGATGACGTCAAGTCCGCATGGCCCTTATGGGCTGGGCTACACACGTGCTACAATGGCAATTACAATTGGAAGCAATGCTGTAAGGCGGAGCGAATCCAGAAAGATTGCCTAAGTTCGGATTGTTCTCTGCAACTCGAGAACATGAAGTTGGAATCGCTAGTAATCGCGGATCAGCATGCCGCGGTGAATAAGTACTCGGGCCCTGTACAAACTGCCCGTCAAACCATGGGAATTGGTTTCGCCCGAAGCAGCCGACCAAAGATCACCCATTACTCGAAGTGTTCCACGCCGTTGTTGAGTGCGGTCGACTAGAGGCATTGGTGATCTCATGTAGGAGACCAAGGTTGGGCCATTGACTGAGGTTAAGTCGTAACAAGGTAGCCGCAGGGGAACCTGTGGCTGGATTGACTCCTTTTTTCCAATTCCATAAGAAGTGGCAAGCGTCGAAGAAATGATAGAAAAAATCGGCTTTACGAGCTTCCAATTTCCAATCTCGAATACGATGACGCAGCTACAAAGGGAATGATAAAATCAAATGAAAATTTCATCATCAGACTTTTTTCCGTTTTTCCGGTTCTCGCTCTTGCTTCGGGTGCTCCCGGTATACACGTGCCAGAAATCATCCCGTTAATTCTGTTGTCCTTTCACCAATCCCCACAGTTTCTCTCAATACTTACGGCGGTTCAATCGTTTTGTTTGACCCCTTTGCTATCACTTTTCCAGTGGTTCATGCAGGAGCTATCGTCGCTTCATTTTCGTTTGTCGCCAGGAATAGAAGAAATTCACAAGAATGTATTGTGCCGTGGTGGTGGGCTTATTTATTTTCTCGGAATCTTTCTAATCCCTTCCCTGCCTGCCTTTAAATTTGAAGTCTCGCAAAAGGGTTTCGCCGGCTAAGCATCTCAGTCGGCGGAGGTGGTGCGTCGGACGATGGCCCGGCGGCAGGCTCCGAAAACGAAGAGCGAGACGGCAATCCCTTCATTTACCGGCACCCTTAGTAAAGCTGAAACGCATTCCACCCTCGGTGAGTCGGGGCATAGCGCGACGGCGGGTAGGCCCCCGGACGGGGGGGGGGTCACCAGGTTACCTGAAAGAAGAACTCGCGATTAGCCGCTGCTTCTTTGGGTACCCCAGAGTTGGGAAGTCGGGCGGCGAGTCGGCCAACTCGGTTATGCAGTTGGGCAAGTCGTCCGATATGTAGGAGCAGGCTTTGGGAACCCCTTTGGGCTAACAGAGAAAGCGGGAGGCGTCGACGAACGATGAGACCCTGTCAAACTATCGTTGTGCCTTTTCATTCTATACTCGCGGAGGTAACTCTCAAATACAATCACGATTTTGAATTGGATAAAATGAAATTGGAAAACGAACATAAATTGTAATAATATAAAGCGGCAAGTCCGGTGGTCCTGATTCTGACAATTGTGATAGGGGAACGGTCCGCAGCCGCCGCACCTTCCGAACCTGTTGATGATTCGTGGAGACCTCGAGTCGTTTCAGGACCTTTGGACAGCTCTCTTTATCCCACCGCGATGGACACTGCAGCATCATCCTTTTATTGAGCTCTTTCAGTATTGCTCTACCCTTCATCCCCTTATTAGTGCGCCAGTTTCTAAAGACAATTCTACCGGTTGCTTCTAAATACGACGTGGCTCGTTCAGCAAATTCTATACCATACAAAGGCTTCCGTGCCCGGAATATGGGCTGGTTTTCTAGCTCCGATTCATTGGCGCCAGCTATGGCGAATTATCGAAGTTTTTCGGGCTGTGTACGGGGAAGAGCCTGGCTATATGCTTCTTATTCAATAGCTACAAAAAGCATGCAGATGGTTACGCTGGACGGAATTTGGCTCATATGTTTCTGTAGTAGAAGGGATTTCTTCTTTGTAGTGGTTTCTATTACTTCAATTAGTGAAAACAAGTGTGCTCCAAGTCCTTCGGCTGTTGGACAGAATTCAGCCCCACTTGAATAAATGACCCGAAGCCCTCCATCATTTAATACTTTTGAGGAACTTCCAGCTATCCTTCGAAGACCCATTTGTACAACTTAAGTATTGATGAACCGCCGACGGCCGTCCCCCAGACGAAGCGCCTCGTCCTTGGCCCCAAACCCTTATTTCAGCCGTCTCTCGTCCGACAGCGCTGACGCACCCTCTGACCTTACCCAAGAGGAAGGAGTGCCCGACCAGAGCCCGCTGGCTTAATTTGCCGTAGGCCAGGGGGGGGGGGGGACGGGCGATCAAGCTTATAAAGACCTGTATTGCAGCCTTCGTGGTTATGGCCGCTTACTCTTTTTCGGGCTATGCGATCATAGCCGCCTAGATAAGGAAAAGCACAGGGCGTAAAGCGAATTCTGACCCAACAACTAGGAAGCGGTAGATTATTACACCAGCAGGATCATAATCAGCATGTCGGAATAGTTTAGGAGGGTAGAACAGCGGGATCATAATTCGCACACGGGGGTTCGAATCCCTCTTCCGATAGGCGAAAAAAATAAAAATAATTTATTATTATTTCCGAACCGGAATGATATAGTAATAGAATAAATTAGATTTTTTTTTGAAAAGATCAACGGAAAAATTTTTAGAGCCGGGCACTATGGTAAGATGCGAAAACACCCGATCCCATTTCGACCTCGATATGTGAAATCGTCTTAGACCATATGTACTGATTCATCAATTTCGGGAGACATGGTCCACGCCCGGGCAACGCACTTTATCAGAAGGAAATGTATATACGACCAAAATAGCATTACCGGAATAGGATAATGCTATTAGACAAACGCAGATAGCTTACGAAAAAAATCCGACCATATCCTCGAAGATCTAGTCCAGCCGGGTATGAGATAACCATGCCAGTAGGTTAAAGCTCACTTTGTTCCTCCC